CATTTGAATCTACCATATCTAACTGAATAAGATTTCTCGTAGATCTATCCCATTTTTCGGGTTAATGAAAAGAAGTTAATAAAATGAGTTTCAAACTTAAATCTTAAGTTTGGATTAAAAATCCGGTTTATTTTAGTTTTATCTTTTCTCCCACCTTCAGAAAAATAAAACATAGACATTTTGCCTATCATTAGAATTTTCTGAAAGGTAACTATCTCAGTTTCATATCATATAGAAATTTATATAGAATTTTTGAAAAAGACTTTCGAAAGGAAAGACTTACTATCTTTGGGATCTGATCCTACACCGCTGCTCAATATCTTAGTGGATCGACTCTATTACATAAGTGGATTCCTAACATTTGTCTCACATCATGACATAAGTAAGCAGTTATTTTTGTATCGGCGCAAAACCTTACTAATTGATCTTTACGGTGCTTACTCTATCAATTAGATCCTTTACCCATAGAATAAAACAGCTAGGCATATCTATTTCTTCATATTTCAACTTCTATGAAGTTTCTTTCTTTTCTACAGCTGATAAAAATCGTTGTTTTAGACAATGCATATGTAGAAAGCCCTTTTTCTAGTATTTACTAGTGAATTTGATCTTTATTTACTTTTTATTTCTATAGTGGAGATAGTCGCACGTAATGACAGATCACGGCCATATTATTAAAAGCTTGTGGTAAGAATGGGTTTCGTTCGAGCGCTCGAAAATAATATTCCAAAGCTTTCGTGTGTTCTCCGTTACTTGTGTGGATAAGTCCTATGTTATAGAGTATATAACTTCGGTCATAGGGATCAATTTCTAGTCGCATAGCTTCATAATAATTCTGTAAAGCTTCCGCATAATTCCCTTCGGATTGAGCTGACATCCGTTACGGTCGTCATTCAATTCACAGAATCTCCGTTACAGAACCGTACATGAGATTTTCATCTCATACGGCTCCTCCCTTATGTGCATAATGATAAAATGATAAAGAAGATGAAAATCTTCTCATTATGAACTAAGTAGGGCTAGTGTTTTTACAAGAAATCTCTAGCCAACCTTCCTGCAAGAGATCTTTTCTTAACATCAAACGTATTGTTACTAGAGAGAAAAGATAACTCCAACAATTTCTTTGTTCTCAACGCTTCCCAATGTCCAGGAATTAGTCACTTCAACAGCCTTCGATGGTTATACGGGTATCCAAAATACAAACGAGATGGATGTTTGTTGTCCCAACCATTCTTTTAGTCCCAAGCTTGCTAAAGAAGGGGATAATTTATAATATAACAAAGTTTTTGTGTTGTTAATTTCTAGGTGTAGTGCTTCTTCCCCTCTGCTACCTATTGGTTAGGATTGACCCGTAATACCGAACCTATAGGTATAACCTTTCGCTCAATACTAGAATCGAGAATTTAAACATAGCATCTGAGGCTGCATTAATCGAGGATACACGACAGAAGGAATTGTTCTATTTCCAAACTTTACCTTCTACAAGCGTAGATTTTTTTCTTTTTTTCCCGATCACGAATCATGTGTATTTCTCGTAAAACCGAGAGTCAAAAAAAAGTCAAATCGCACCATCTCTGTAATAAGTAAATGCCTCTTTTTCTCCTGAAGTTGTCGGAATTATTCGTAATAAGATATTGGCTACAATCGAAAAGGTTTTATCAATAAAATTTCCATTTATCCGCGATCTAGACATAGGTAGCAATCCATTCTATCATTGTTCTCATTACTTCTCGGGGGAAAATGATCCCACAAGGAAAAGAATTTTACAGTACGAAATAACATAAAAACAGATTCATTATCATTAAAAAATATGGCCCAATATTAAAAACAATATTCAAATTGTTCTTTTTTACATTACAGGAACAGGAATTGATTGATAAGAATTAAGAACTAAATATTGGGAACCGCATTGGATTCCATCTTACTGGAATAGTCTATCAACGAAAGAAACTATTCTTATTTGATTGAAGTTACAGCTTAGAAAAACCTAAATTATGATACAAAGAAGAAAAAGGATCGAATCGAGTAATCATTGTATGATGAAAATGGGCCCATTTTTTTGTGTACTTAGCGGATATCACTAGACAATCAACTATAAAAAAATTGTTTATCAATTTGTATTTTTAATAGATAGATGGGATAAGGATTTTTGTTGATAACAGGCCTAAAAAGCAATTTGAGAATTCTTCTGGTATGGAATCGTAGTCTAAATAGAATCATGATCTAAAGATATCCATTAACCATAGTCTATAAAATATAGAACCCTAGCTCAGTCGATTCGTTAGAATTTCTAATTTATTGATTTAATGCGGTCGGTATAGTATAAATAGATTAAATAGATAATCAGAAAAAGAAGATAACATTGTTTTTGCAAACATGAATAGAATTTTTTTAATAGTTTTTATAAGAAAACAATTTTCTATTTTTATCGCTTTCTATTTAGAATTGATTGGTTGTACCTACCCAATAATCTAATTCTAATATGAATAATGAATTATTCACTCGATTTTCGGTTTTTAGGTCATAATCATTATGTAGGAGAGATGGCCGAGTGGTTGAAGGCGTAGCACTGGAACTGCTATGTAGGCTTTTGCTTACCGAGGGTTCGAATCCCTCTCTTTCCTTACCTTCACCTAATTTACCGATCTTACTAACCACAATAGATCAATAGATATAGATCAAATAGCAATATATGACTATTCCAACAGTTAGACCTTTCTTTGATATGGATTCTCTATTCCTAATGGCTGTGGTACGGAAAATACTGTTAAAGAAACGAGTAGACAAGGAATGAAAATATCCCTCTCGGTCTATGACACCTAAATGGAAGAAAAATCCGGAGCAAACCCTTAATTTATCTTAACCTTAGGTTAATTTACTTCGCCGAAAGGGAGGAAAATAGGTTATATTAGTTTAGTCTTTCTTTTTGTTAGGTTTAAGTCTGACGAGAATAATATTCTACAACCAGCAATTCATTTATTTTCAAACCGACCCATTTACTATCTATTATTTGATTGACTAATCCTTTATATTGGAATGGTTGAAGAGTCAAATGGTTTGGCAATTCCTCCTGAGGGGATGAATCGAGAGAATTTTGAATTAGAGCTCTAGATTTTTGTTCATCTCTCGCCGCAATAGTATCTCGGGGTTTGCAGCGATAACTTGGTATATCTACTATACGACTGTTGACTAAAATATGTCTATGGTTAACTAATTGGCGAGCTCCCGGAATAGTCGGGGCCATACCCAACCGAAAAAGGATGTTATCCAGACGCATTTCAAGTAATTGTAGTAAAACCTGACCTGTTGACCCCTTTGCCTTTCCGGCGAGACGAACGTATTTAAGTAATTGTCGTTCTGTAAGACCATAATGAAAACGCAATTTTTGTTTTTCTTCTAGGCGAATACGATATTGGGATTTTTTCCCAGAACGCGATTGGTTTCTAAGATCACTTCCAGCTCGGGGCCTTTTATTAGTTAGCCCTGGTAAAGCCCCCAGGCGACGTATTTTTTTGAAACGAGGACCTCGGTAACGCGACATAAAGACTCCTTATTTATAATTAATTATTAATTAATTCTTATTGATGAAATTTCATTCTACAGAATAAATCTAAACTAAAAATGAACTAAATTCTAAATAAAGCAAAATTTACTGAAGTATTATTCTATTATTAATATTAATTAAAGAATAATGAGATGAGTTGAATAAATATCAAGTTTCCGGTTTTCTATATATAGAAAAGGAAAAGGATTCTGTTTATGAGATAGTTGGAAATTCCTATCCTATCCTATAATCAATGGCTTTTGCGAAAAGAAGAATACATTTTTTTTTTTCACTTTGATTTCAAAGATGCATTATCAATCATGTAAAAAAGAAAATAAATAGAGAAAAGCCGACTATCGGAATCGAACCGATGACCATCGCATTACAAATGCGATGCTCTAACCTCTGAGCTAAGCAGGCTCACATAACATAAATTCGACATGCAGAGGAATTCAATAAACTCTTAGAATCTTTGTTATTAACTATTTTCATTCTTGGCTATTCATATTCGCTATTTATAACATAATTCATATTAAATATGAAATTCATTATTATTATTTTAATTTTAATTATTAAATTCTTAATTAATATTAAATTATTAATATTAAATTAATATATTAATAAATTAAACATAAACAATAGAATAATTCTAATTTCAAATAATAATAACTGTTAAATATTATAGAACATAAGATTAATCTAGCGATATATAATTTCAATTTTTTTATTATTTTAATTTTTTTATATTTATTTTATAAATTATAAAATAATATAAATAAATTATCGACCGTTCAAGTATTTTCAATTTCATGGGTAAATGAGTGGAAGAGAGACAGATGTATAGGGTATGTATCCACCTATATTGAATTGCGGATACAGAAATGATAAAATCGTTTTTGATTGGACCGAATACGAGCCTCCTATAGAAGATGAAAGAAGATACACAAGAAATCACAAAGAGGAGAAAACACTTTTTCGAGACAGGCATCTATCTAATGAATTGAACGGTTCCGGTATAAATGAAAGAAAAAAGGGACGGGATCACAATGAGATTTTCATCTCAAAAGGGGGATATGGCGAAATCGGTAGACGCTACGGACTTAATTGGATTGAGCCTTGGTATGGAAACTTACTAAGTGATAACTTTCAAATTCAGAGAAACCCTGGAATTAATAAAAATGGGCAATCCTGAGCCAAATCACGTTTTCCGAAAATAAGCAAAGGTTCAGAAAGCGAAAATAAAAAAGGATAGGTGCAGAGACTCGATGGAAGCTATTCTAACGAATGGAGTTAATTGTATACATTGGTATAGGAATCCTTCTATCGAAACTTCAGAAAAGTGAAGGATAAGCCTGTATACATAATACAGAAGAATTGGTGTGAATCGATTCCATATTGAAGAAAGAATCCAATATTAATTGATCAAACCATTCACTCCATAATCTGATAGATCTTT